AGTTCATTTCAGCGTCACAATTTTTTGTTTTCACACCAGAATTCTTTTTCTAATAGTTATGTTGAGTACTAAAAAAAAACAAGATAATTTTTCCTTCTTTGATTCTTTGATCGGATCAAAAAGAAACTTTGGGATTGCTGAATCACAGACGAGAAAAATTCTAAATTCAATATCGAAAGCAACGGAACCATCATAGTATTTTTTAACTCCACCGAAAGGAAGGGTGGTAAATGGATCACTTAACGATCTGGATTTGATAGATCCTATTTCTCTTTTTCGCGCTGGAAGCGAAAGAGAAATTCCATTGTGGAGCCGTATGCAATGCACACTAAATGCCTGTACGGTTGTTCAATCCTATATCTATAGATATTTTTTATTCTTCTTGTTATTCTTTATCTCTTTCCGTCGCCCGATCATATGAGATAGAGGAATACTTCGTTATTTGATATCATCAGGGTAATGATCCACCAACCTGCTAGTTCTTTTTATGAGGCACAAACGGGAGAGTTTGTCCTAGAAGCGGAAGAACTGCTGAAACTTCGCGAAACCCTCACCAGGGTTTATGTACAAAGAACGGGCAACCCCCTGTGGGTTGTATCCGAAGACATGGAAAGGGACGTTTTTATGTCAGCAACAGAAGCCCAAGCTCATGGAATTGTTGATCTTGTAGCAGTCGAAAATACGGGGGGTCTTGTGTAAATCTTTGATTCCACCTCAAATAATAAATAATTCGAATGAACTGCGATTTTATATTTTATTTTCTTACCAGGTTAAATTAAAATAAGGTAAAATTTGAATTAGAGAATAGAAGAAGTTCATAATCATCTGGTTAGGAGCGATCTAAACCAACCCTTTTTGTATACGATTCATCATGCCAACTATTAAACAACTTATTAGAAACACAAGACAGCCAATCAAAAATGTCACAAAATCCCCCGCTCTTCGGGGATGTCCTCAGCGTCGAGGAACATGTACTAGGGTGTATGTGTGACTCGTTCAGATCATGAGCTGGAATAAAAAAGGAAATATTTTCCCAGTATCAATGACTAGGAAGGAATTCTTTCATTCATTATCTAAAAAAAGACCTCCATTGCGTATGAAATTTATTTATGGTTTCCATTGGTGCAAATCCAATCACCTTAATAGGAGATGATAAGCAATTCCCCTTTGGTAGCAAATGGTTATCCATTAAGCGGGGACTTTAGTATTTAAGAAGCAGAAAAGTAGTACTCTCGCTCTTGCACGAACGGCTTAATAGGGTCAGCTACCTAGCCAACTTTCATAATTAAATGCCGTTACTGTATGGGTAGATCTCATTGTGAAAAGATCTATTATTGAACAATTCATGGGTAGAGTCAAAGAATGTGAACTGTACAAGTTACTACTAACATTGCTTAAATTAAATGGGGAAGCGACTCCGGTGTATAGAGAGAACCTCACCGTTTACGAAGTAACCATAGAAACGATGGAACCCGCTATTTTTTTATCCATTTACCTTTAACTACTTAATTTATACTTTGTTTGATACTAAAACTCGATCTTAAATTGAAAATTGAGTTTTTTTGATACCTAGTACTAGTAGCGATACAATTTAAATTTTTTATTTCGAGGTGAAATGCCCGTAAAAAATCGTGGTTGGGAAGGTCAGAGTAGCAAAAGCCATTGGAATTTTTATTTTATACATCGGAAGAATCCGTTTTGTTATTAATAGACCGGGAAAGGGAAAAAGAATAACTAAAAGAAAAGAAATCAATTAGTTATTCATTAAAGTTTAAATTAATTCAATGACCAGAATTAGACGAGGATATATAGCACGGAGACGTAGAACAAAAATTCGTTTATTTGCATCAACTTTTCTAGGGGCCCATTCAAGACTTACTCGAACTATTATTCAACAAAAAATAAGAGCTTTGGCTTCTTCTCATCGAGATAGGGGCAGACAAAAGAGAAATTTTCGTCGTTTATGGATCACTCGGATAAATGCAGTAATTCGAGAGATTAGGGTATCCTATAGTTATAGTATGTTCATAAATGATCTGTACAAGAGGCAGTTGCTTCTTAATCGTAAAATACTTGCACAAATAGCCATATCAAATACAAATTGTCTTTACACGATTTCCAACGAGATCATTAAATAAGAGATTGGGGGGAATCCGCCGGAATGATTTAAAGTAAAGAAACAGAGGTCCCCGGAGCTTTTTCTCCGGGAAGGTTTAGTAAAAATTGATTATGATAAAGTAGTAAAAATAAACGAACACGTTTCCATAAAAAAATATTTTTTTTTTACGACGTGTCAATCCAATCTGAATTCTCGAATTTTTCGAACAAAATATCAACCCCGGTTGGGATTCGGATTGGAATTTTGATTCAATCAATTGAGAAGTAATCCTATTTCTTTCGCGTTCGAGGACCTGTAGTTCTAGGAGTAGACTCAGTTCTCTCAAATTGTTTCTCATTATTAAGAAAAGGTAACGAAGATAAAATACGAGCTTGTTTTATAGCAGTAGTAATTAATCGTTGTTGTTTCAAAGTCAATCTATTCACTCGTCTAGATAATATTTTTCCTTGCTCACTAATAAATCGACTAATTAAACTCATGTTTCTATAATCAATTCGATCCCCCGATCCGATTGGGGGCAAACGCCTACGAAAAGATCGCTTGGATTTAAGAAAAAGCTTGGATTTATCCATGGTTTATTCCTTATCTCTAAAATCCTATTTCTTAATTCTAATTTTTGATTTGACAGAAATAGGAGTTGATTGGTTTATGGTTTTTTGAATATTATTATATGTAATTTTTACGGATTTGGTCCACTTTCTTGAAGGGAGGGTACAAACACGCTCTATTTTTTTATCTCCCTATGAATCGTATGTTTGTAACAATAGGGACAGAATTTTCGCAATTCCAATCGACTAGGCGTATTGTGGCGATTCTTTTGGGTAATATATCTAGAAATGCCTGGTGATTCCTTATTAATATCGTTTCGGACACAACTGTTACATTCCAAAATAACTCTTATTCTGGCATCTTTACCCTTGGCCATGAACCTCCTTTAAATTTTGGATTCACTCAATTCTTTCATTTTCGATCCAAAACGAAAAAAAAAAAAGAAGTTGCTGACCCGAAATCAAATTATGTTATGAAAGATTTCGTTGCAATCAATAAAGAAAAATTAAGAATAAGTAATACAAAGATTTCTAACTATCAATATAATCTCAGCATAGTATTTCGTTTAAGTATCTCGTATGATTTTGTTGCCCTCGACCCGATTTCCAGTTCCGTCGTTCTCCCTCCATTAATTCGAGCCAAAAAGTTTCAATGCGATTGCGATTGACTCCACCTTTTTATCTTTCTTTAAAAACTACCAAAAGACCAAAACAAAGAAAGAAAAAGGGGATTAGTCACAGATAATTTATCTCTAATCTTCTTAAGTCCTTCGCATGCCAATAACTAGAATGAAAAAAAGGGGAATGTCAACGCATCCGGGAATAAGCGATTGATCTCTATCAATAAACCTGCCAAAGAACCGAACCATAGAGTACTTAGTACAGGTGCCACAGAGAGATATGTTTTTATATCTCGCATTGAAAATCCTCCTTTTTTATTGTAATACATATATGATTAGATGCATATGTAGTTAAGGATCACTTGTATTTGTACGTGAAATTCCTAACTAAAATGGCTATATAAAATTACCTGGTAGATTAGATTTTCCTTTCCTTACAAGAACAAGAATCTTTCCTTTTTCGGAACATTACCACTAAAGTTTTATTTATATGTTGGGTTTCATTTCATATGTATATAATTCTTTTTTATTATATGTTATATGAGCCATGAGACCAAAAATAATAACTGACAAGAACATTTGTATATCAATGGAGTAAATAATGACGTGGAAAACAAGACGCGGATTCTCTACAATGACACTGTAGTCCAATTTAATTGAAAGGGATGTAGCGCAGCTTGGTAGCGCGTTTGTTTTGGGTACAAAATGTCACGGGTTCAAATCCTGTCATCCCTACCTATTACTTATCCTATGGGCATTAACGAAGGATCAATAGCGATCAATGAAAATGAAATTGGACATACCTAATCTTTGAGTTTATGATATGATACTATAAACGCGTGCAAAATTTATGGGGGTCCAATTAAAATCCTTTTCTTTACGATCTTATCGAGTGTGATAAGAAAGCGCTCTTAGTTCAGTTCGGTAGAACGCGGGTCTCCAAAACCCGATGTCGTAGGTTCAAATCCTAAAGAGCGTGGTTTCACTCTTCTTATTCTTAGGTCGATAATTACAATAAAATGACTTTATTGACTTGAAAAGCAATCTGAATTTGACCTCCTCCTTATCTTTAATCCGCAGGAGGTCAATCAAAGAAAAAGAGATGTTTGTTACTTAATCAAAGGTCCAACTGATCCCCACGCCTATATTGTAAATATGCAGTTACGAATAATCCAGCCAAAGTAATAGGAATTAGACCTAACACGATTCCAAATAGTAAAACTTCAATCATTTTAACTTGTTTGAAAGAGGAAAAAGGGGTAGGTAATATCTATTTCTAAATATTAATCCAAATCAATCATGAATATCAATAACCAAGAATTTACAATTGCCATGGGAGTAACTATAATCGGGACTCTCACAAAAACATTTATTTTTTTTTTTTTAATTTTTCATTCAGTCAATTTTAAATAAGTCGTATCTTGTTCAGCCCAATAAATAGAGCTGAAGTTATAGTTAAAGCCGCCAGTAGAAAACCGAAATAACTAGTTATTGTAGGCATGAAAAAGCTAACTGAGATACATTTTATTTATACATATGTTTATGAAACACTTACCTAATTTTCTTTTTTTATAGATACGAAGATAATAAAAAAGACCAATTGACAAAAAAAGTCCCAATGGAATTGAAAGTTTTTACTTTTTGAGTCATTATTCATTCTAAATAAGTGGCACTAATAAAGATCAAGTAACATAAGTAAAAAAAGCTTAATTC